GACTTTCAAAGATGAAAGTCGTTGTTCCAAAAGTCGTTTTGCGACTTACCGTAGAGAAAGAGAAGAGGAGGGTGCCTATAGAGTTCCGTTTTCAATTGAGTTCAGTTTCAAAAGAATGAAAGGTATACCTTGTATAGGAGGTTTTATGGATGAACAAGACTTTGTTCAATTATGGATTCTCGAATTCAAAGAGATCCTTCGAGAGATCAAGAATTCTCACCAGTTCTTAGATTCCTGGACCCAATTGAATTCGTTGGGCACTTTCCTTCACATTTTGGTCAACCCAGAACTTGTTGTGAAATTATTGGACCCACGGGTTTGGAAGATCCTACTTTCACGCAACTCGCGGAGAAAGACTGGACATTTCACGATCGGGGGTGGACTACTCTTTGTATTAGTCATCCTTATGTATAGGATGAGCCATCGGAATATGGTGGAAAACAAAAATAGCTATTTGACAGGGGTTCTTCCTATACCCCTGAATCCCATCGGACACAGAAATGATACATTGGAAGAATCTATTGGGTTTTCCAATATCAATAGGTTGATTCTTCCGCTCCTCTATCTTCCAAAAGGAAAAAAGATCCCTGAGAGCTCTTTCCTGGATCCGAATGAGAGTACTTGGGCTCTCCCAATAACTAAAAAGTCGATCATGCCCGAATCCAGATGGGGTTCGCGGTGGTGGTGGAGCTGGATGGGAAAAGGGAGGGATTCTAGTTGTAAAAGAGCTCATAAAACCGTGGCTGGGATTGAGATCTCATTCAAAGAGAAAAAGAGCAAATATCTGAATTTTCTGGAAGATTCAGAATATCCCACATTGATCAATCAAAGACAAAGAGAGATTCAACAAATAAAAGAAGAATCGATTCTTTGGCATCCTTCTCCTTCCTTGGAAGGAACAGAGGAAGAAATCAAAGAATTTCTTGGTAATTCTACAAGATCCCTTCGTTCTTTTTTCTCTGACAGATGGTCAGAACTTTATCTGAGTTCGAATCCTACTGAGAGGTTCACTATAGATCAGAAATTTTTGAAGCAAGACCTTTCTTTTGTACCCTACCGGGTATCGGAAAAGAAAGAAATAGTGAATCTATTCAAGATCATTACGTATTTACAAAAGACCGTATCAATTTATCCTATTTCATCAGATCCGGGATGTGATAGGGTTCCGACGGATGAACTGAATGTGGACAGTTCCAAGAAGATTTCATTTTTCAAAAAAAATCCCTTTTTTTATTTATTGAATCTATTCCATGACCGTAGCAGGGGGGGATACACGTTAGATCGCGATTTTGAATCAGAAGAGCGATTTGAAGAAAGGGCGGCTCTATTCACTCTATCAATAACCGAGCCAGATCAGGTGTATCATAAGGGATTTTCCTTTTCTATTTCTTCCTACGGATTGGATCAAAAACAATCCTTGAGTGAGGTATTCCACTCCAGGGATGAGTCGAAAAAGAAATCTTTATTGGTTCTACCTCCTCTTTTTTATGAAGAGAATGAATCTCTTTATGGAAGGATCCTAAAAAAAGGGGTCCGGATCTCCTGCGGGAATGATTTGGAAGATCCAAAAAGAGTTGTATTTTCTATCAAGAACATAATGAGGGCAGTCAATCAATATAGTCCGAAAATGGATCTGATTCACATCCAAGAGAAGGGGTACATAAGAAAGGTATTGGATCGATTCTTTTTAATGAATCGATCCGCTCGCAACTTCGAGTCTGGAATTCCAGGGGCTCAAATAGGAAATGATACTCTGAGTCATAGAACTCTAATGAAATATACGGTCAACCGACATTTCTCGAGTTTTAAAAAGAGTCGAAAGAAAAGCTTCGATCCTCTTCTTTTTATCGAGAGATCCATGAATCGGGATCCTGCCGCATATAGAGACAAATGGTCCAAGGGGGGCAAGAATTTCCAGGAACATTTGGAAGATTTCGTTTCTGAGCAGAAGAACCGTTTTCAAGTGCAGAAGAGCCGTTTTCAAGTGCAGAAGAGCCGTTTTCAAGCAGTCTTCGATCGATTCAATCAATCTCAATATTCGATTGATTGGTCCGTGTTTATTGACAAACAAGATTTTCCTAAGTCTAAGGCACGTCTTTTCTTTTTGTTCGTCTTAGTTCGTTCCTTTTTGTACAAGTCACTTTCTGGCTTGTTGTCGCAGTTACCTCTCTTGTTGTCGCAGTTACCTCTCTTGGTGTCGAAGGTACTTCCCTTGGTGTCGAAGGTACTCCCTTTTTTCTTTGTGAGTTGCGGGAATATCCCCATTCATAGGTCCGAGATCCGCATCTATGAATTGAAGGATCAACCCTGCAATCAGTTGTTAGAATCAATAGGTCTTCAAATCGTTCATTTGAACAAATTGAAACCCTGCTTATTGGATGATCATGAGACTTCCCAAAAATCCAAAATTGTAGGAACAATTGATAACACGGATTCCTATTTATCAATTCTATTCGACGATGAAGAGAATTGGCTGAATCCCGTGAAAGCATTTGATAGAAGTTCATTGATATCTGCTTTTTATAAAGCAAATAGACTTCGATTCTTGAATAATCCACATCCGTTCTCCTTCTATTGTAACAAAATCTTCCCTTTTGTTGTGGAAAAAGCTCGTTTCAAGACTTCTGATTTTTTGTATGGACAATTCCTTAATACTTTATTCATTCGCAAGAAAGCATTTTCTTTGTGCGGCGAAAAACATGCTTTTGGGGAGAGAGCTACTCTTTTACCAATCGAGTCAGAGGTATCTAAGATACTCATACCTCAGGTATCTAAGATACTCATACCTGACGATTTTCCACAAAGTGGTGACGAAAGGTATAACTTGTGCAAATCTTTCCATTTCCCAACTCGATCTGTTCCATTAGTTGATAGAGCCCTTTACTCGATCGCCGACATTTCTGAAACACCTCTAACAGAGGGACAAATGGTCAATTTGGAAAGAACTTCTTTTCAACCTCTTTCAGATATTCATTTATCTGATTCAGAAAGGAAGAACTTGCATCAAGATCCCAATTTCAATTCAAACATGGGTTTGATTCACACTCCATATTCTGAAAAAGATTTACCGTCCGAAAAGAGGAAAAAACGGAATCTTGGTCGAAATCTAAAGAAATGCGTTGAGAAAGGGCAGATGTTTCGAACTCTTCTCTCGAAGATGTATCGAACCCTTCTCTCAAAATGGAATCTCTTCCAAACATATATGCCATGGTTCCTTACTTCGACAGGGTACAAATATCTAACTTTGCTATTTTTAGATCTTTTTTCAGACCTATTGCCGATACTCAGTCTAGGTATCCGTCAAAATTGTGTATCCCTTTTTGATCATATTCTGGGTGATATTAGGGATGATCTTAGGCAGGGGGTCATTAGACCGTGGCAAATTCTTCAGGAAAAATGGGTTCTTCCACAAAGGAACCGGATAAGGGAGATTTCGAGGATGTGTTTACGAAATCTTACTCTGTCTGCAGAAAGGATTCGTCGAAATAATGAGTCACCCTTGATATTGACACATACACATCTGAGATCACCCAATGTTCTGGAGTTCCTCTATTCAACCCTTTTACTTCTTCTTGTTGCTGGATATCTCGTTTGTACATATCTTTCCCGTCTTTCCAAAGACTATGGTGAGTTACAGACAGAGCTCAAAAAGGTCAAATCTTTGATGATTCCATCATACACGATTGAGTTTCGAAAACTTATGGATAGGTATCCTCCATCTGAACTGAATTCTTTCGGATTAAAGAATCTCTTTCTAGTTGCTATGGAAGAACTAAAGGAGTCTCTTTCTGTAGTCGGCAACATGCTAGAGGGTGGTGGTCGCGCTTATGGGGTCGAATCAATCTTTTCTAATTGGAATCTCAATCTCATCGATATCAGCGATCTTATCAGTCTCATACCAAATCCCATCGATCGAATCACTTTTTCGATAAATACGAGACATCTAAGTCATACAAGTAAAGAGATCTATTCATTGATAAGAAAAAGAGAAAGGGTGTATGGTGCTTGGATTGATGATAAAATAGAATCCTTGCTCTCGACCTCTGTGGCTATTGATGATTGCGACAGAGGCAACTTGCTTCAGTTCTCCACCCTCACCTTAACGACAGAAAAAGGGGTTGATCAAATTCTATTGAGTCTGACTCAGAGTTCAAAGAATGCCTCTGGTTCTCAAATGATTGAACAACCGGGAGAAATGTACTTACGACACTTAGTTGAGCTTCAGAAGAAGTCTCTATTGGGTTATGAGTTCAATACATCCTCTTTAGCAGAAAGACGGATATTCCTTGCTCATTATCAGACAATGACTTATTCAAAAACCTCGTGTGGGGTTAATGGTTTTCATTTCCCATCTCATGAAAAACCCTTTTCGCTCCGCTTAGACCTATCCCCCCCTAGGGGTATTTTAGTGATAGGTTCTATAGGAACTGGACGATCCTATTTGATCAAATCCCTAGCGACAAATACCCACTTTCCCCTTATTACGTTAGAGATGGAAGCGCGCTCCTCCTGGCCTTTTTTCCAGCATTTGGATGAGATCTATGGTGATCAGCTGGAGTATGTGTATGACGATACGAGTCTTAGTGTGGAGGTGGAGGAAGAGGAGGACACTTCCTGGGGTATTGAGGAGTGGAGTCTTCCTGATACTCGTGAGGATGACGAGATTGAGGATCAGGCTGAGATGGATACGAGACGTGATCTTGATGGTATTGAGTATACGCATGCTATTGAGGATATGATTGATGTGGGGATTTCTGTTGATGCTCAGTTAAATTTTTTACCTGAGTCCATTCTCATCAACGAAATTGAGGGTCATGATGTGGATGAGCTGGACGAGGCGGAGACGGAGTTGTGGGAGTTATGGATGGAGGAATGGGACCGGCACCTACTTGGTATCTCCCTTCAATTCGCATTAGTAAGAGCAATGACTCCTTGCATATTATGGATTCCAAACATTCATGATGTGGATCTGGAGGATAGGACAACCCTGGCCGGATTAA